CCGAAGAAGATCCTTCTTCTTACCTTTTGTCGGAAGAAAAGGAAAAAATCAAAATCGATGAAACGAAAGAGAAAAAAGTGAATGGAAATTTTATTAGTAAAAAAATGAATACAGCAAACAAATATAATAAGAGATACGAAGAGATGCGACCACCTCCTACATATTTTATACTCTCTCCAAGAAAAAAACTTGCAAGACCCATTACATTTGTAGTTCTATCGATTATTTGTCTATCAAAAAAATGAGTTAGTTCTGCCAATCCTCTTAGACCCCTAGTTATAAATTTTTCATAAAAAGTATCTATATAACCACGATTATATGACCAACGATATATTAAATATATTAGTTTTTCCCTAAGAATTCTTTGAGAACCCTTTTTCACAACTAAATTTAGGAAGTTCAAATTTTGTAAAGATGAATAAACAGGCTTGTATAAAAAGGATGCAAGAAAAATTCCCCAAAAAGTTATACTGACTGAAAAAGTTGCATTTGTAAAAAATTGATACCAATCCTTGGATTGTTTTGAATTTTGATCTAATAGGTTTATCGATGGAGTTAACAATTTTGATAATATATCCAATCCCTCCCCCTCTTGATTGAAAGTAATTCCTATGACCCCACTAAAAAAGGTAAATAAGGCCAATATAAGTATAGGAACTAGCATAGTATTGTTGGATTCGTGGGGATAAGAATTTAAATTTAAAGTATTATTAAAATGAATAGTACGAAAAGCACTGGTTATCTTTCTTGGATTAAGATCAAGTCGATCTGTCTTCTTGCAAAAAGAAAAAAACGAAGCCCTTTTATTAGCATTGATTTTTAATAAAGGTAATAAAGAATTTTTTTTTTTTTCGGACTTGGCCCCTCTTTACCCCATAAAGATATTGAATAGAACGAGCTACCTTTTTTTCCACTATAGTCTTGAAAATGAAGATTCAAATGACCCTCAAAAGTAAGTAAATAGATACGAAACATATAAAATGCGGTTAATCCGGCCGTGTAACAAGCGATTATTGCAAAAATCGGTGAATATAACCAACTATCATTAAGTATTTCATCTTTAGACCAAAAACATGCAAAGGGAGGAATACCACAAAGAGAAAGTGTACCTAGTAAAAAAGAAATTTTTGTAATTGGGACATGTTTTGTTAAACCGCCCATAAGAACCATATTCTGACTTTTATCGGGAGAATATCCAACAATAGCCTCCATTGAATGAATAATTGATCCAGATCCCAAAAACAACAAAGCTTTTGAATAGGCGTGAGTAATCAAATGAAATAAAGCGGCTCGAGAAGAGCCCAGACCTAAAGCTAACATGATATAACCCAATTGAGACATTGTCGAATAGGCTAAACTTCTCTTAATATCTTTTTGAGCAAGAGCTAAAGTAGCTCCTAATAGTATTGTTAATATACCTATTAAGGCTATTAAATTCATAACGTAAGGTATGACTAAGAAAAGAGGAAGAAGGCGAGCTACAAGAAAAATGCCTGCTGCTACCATAGTAGCGGCATGTATGAGAGCCGAAATAGGAGTAGGCCCTTCCATAGCATCTGGTAACCACACATGAAGGGGAAACTGCGCGGATTTAGCAACTGCACCGGAAAATAATAGAAAGGAAGACAAAATAACAAATAACAAATCAATCTCATTATTATAAATTAAGTTGTTCAATATTTCGAACAAATTCCGAAATTCGAAACTACCCGTTATCCAATAAAGACCTAAAATTCCTAATAATAAACCAAAATCTCCGACACGGTTAGTTATAAACGCCTTTTGACAAGCATTACCCACAAGAGGTCGCGTAAACCAAAAACCTATTAATAGATAAGAACACACCCCAACCAATTCCCAAAAAATATAAATTTGTATTAAATTAAAACTCGAGACTAAACCCAACATTGAAGTATTGAAAAAACTCATAGAAGCAAAAAATCTCAAATATCCTTGATCATGAGACATATAATTGTCGCTATAAATAAGCACCATGATTCCAACAGTAGTGATCAATATTAACATAATAGAAGTCAGTGGGTCGATCAAATAGCCGAACTCTAAAGAAAAATCATTATTGATAGTCCAAGACCACACTGATTTATAGATGAAACTGCTATGGATTTGCTGAAGAAGGAGATTTGGTGAAAAAAGCATAACTATACTTAACAAAAAAACACTAGAAAAAGACAACATACGGCGAATTTTTTTTGTTACTGTTGGAAAAAGTAGAAGCCCCCCCACTATTACCATAGGAACTGGAAGTGTAATAAAAGGGATGATCCAGGAATATTGATATATATGTTCCATAAATTTTTTTTGAATCAATTGTCTTTGACTCCCTCGTTTTTGTCCTTTTTGAAAAGAGCCAGTCAATAAAAAAAAGAAATATGCAAAACTTAACTAACATTTGATATTCTTAATTATTATTATTATTCTAAATCTATCTGAATCTTTTCAAAAAACTTCACACTTCACATATTCAAATCAATAAGTTAGACTTGGTCAAATAATATGATATACCCAAGTTATTAGTAAAAAAACATATTTTATTAATATTACTTAATATTAATAAAATTTTTATGAAGATCTAAAAAATGAAAAGGTTTTTTAGGAATTACGAGAATTTCTATCTAAAGATAAAGGATAAAGAATTATAGCAAAAATAGTACTTGATTTTGATATGAATCGGAAAAAACGGTGCATACCTTGACCCACTTAAATCAGAACTTCTTTGTACTTTGTTTATCTCGAATCAGAGTCGTTAAACGATCAAGTTTTGAACGGATTGATTGTTTTCCATTAGAATAAAAGACATTTCTATTTGTAAGAAATCCGACGATATTAAATACTTTCCATGAAATTAAAAAAAGAAATCACTAAAATGTCTTTTAGAGAATCATGTATCTTTTAATAGATTAACTAATGTCGTCTCATTCCATTTTATTTAAATTGAAATATTGGGTATACTTCTTTTTCAAGCTTGACCTTGCTCAAAAAATTTTGTATTGTATTAGGTACACATGGCTTAGGCTTTTGAATTTCTCGATATATTTTATTCCATCTATATTACATGTATAAATGTAACATGACGAAAATAGACAGAAATAGAAATGAAAATGAATAGGTTTTTTAGAAAAATATTAGAACTTAAAAAAAAAGATACTAAATAGTAAAGATTAAAGAACAATTGATTTTTAACCAAAAAATGTCTTTCACATCCAATTCTAGCAATGAGTAACCGTGAATGGCAGTTCCAAAAAAGCGCACTTCTATATCAAAAAAGCGTATTCGTAAAAATAGTTGGAAAAGAAAGGGATATTGGGCAGCGTTGAAAGCCTTTTCATTAGCGAAATCCCTTGCTACGGGGAATTCAAAAAGTTTTTTTTGTGCGACAACTACAAATAAAAAATCAAAGGGTGAAATAATATAACTTGTCCTGAATCGAAAAAAGTCTACTAATTTCTAATCTAAAATGAAAAAAACAAAGGCTTTTCATTCACTAATGTCTTGAATTGATCAATATTTAATTGAACTCATTTTGTTTTAGGATATGTCGAATGCAAAGTCTGTTATCTACTGAATCCTCAAATTATACCTTTTGTTTAAAAAAAGACTAAATACAAAATACAAGACATAAAGTTTCAACTTTCTTTTGAGTTTCTTTGATCATTTTCCCGGGATGGGGATTATCATTTTCCCCATCGACCTTTATCACCACCTATCACAATAAAAAAAAAAAAGAATAAGGATTATGATTAGAACGTCCAAATCCCTAGTCAAATAAAAAAGTTTTCGATTTATCAATTTTTATCTTTGCTAACCCAAAAATTAAAAAAGATTGCATTGAATTGACTCTTTCAATTTCGACGATTGAATAATAATTAGTTATTATGATTTCTAGCAAGCCGCTATGGTGAAATCGGTAGACACGCTGCTCTTAGGAAGCAGTGCTAGAGCATCTCGGTTCGAGTCCGAGTAGCGGCATGGCAATTTATACCTCTAAAAAGTTCCTATAATGAATTCAATTATTTATTTGAATTGATTCTGGGGACCCTTTTTTTTTTTTATGATATTTTCTACTTTAGAGCATATATTAACTCATATATCCGTTTCGGTTGTTTCCATTGTAATTACAATTCATTTGATAACCATATTACTCGATGAAATCGTCGGACTATATGAGTCGTCAGAAAAGGGAACGATAGCCACTTTTTTCTGTATAACTGGATTATTAGTTACTCGTTGGATTTATTTGGGACATTTACCATTAAGTAATTTATATGAATCATTAGTCTTTCTTTCGTGGAGTTTATCTATTATTCATATAATTCCGTATTTTAAAAAACATCAAAAAAATTTAAGCCTAATAACCGCACCAAGCGCACTTTTTACCCAAGGCTTTGCTACTTACGGTTTTTTAACTGAAATGCATCAGTCTGCACTATTAGTACCGGCTCTACAATCCCAGTGGTTAGTAATGCACGTAAGTATGATGGTATTGGCCTATGCGGCCCTTTTATGTGGATCATTATTATCAGTGGCTCTTCTAGTCATTACATTTCGAAAAATCATAAGGATTTCTTTTCTTTTTAAAAGCAATAATTTTGTAAATAAATCTTTCTTCTTTGATGAGATTCAATACATGAACGGAAGTGGTAGTGTTTTACGAAACACTTCTTTTCTTTCTTCTAAAAATTATTACAGATATCAGTTGATTCAACAATTAGATTGGTGGAGTTATCATATTATTAGTATAGGATTTATCCTTTTAACTATAGGTATTCTTTCGGGAGCAGTCTGGGCTAATGAGGCATGGGGGTCATATTGGAGTTGGGACCCAAAGGAAACTTGGGCATTTATTACTTGGGCAATATTCGCAATTTATTTACATACTAGAACACATAAAAAATGGGAAGGCGTAAATTCCGCAATTGTGGCTTTTATAGGCTTTCTTCTAATTTGGATATGTTATTTAGGAGTTAATCTATTAGGAATAGGGCTGCACAGTTATGGTTCATTTACATTAATATCTAATTGAATTTAAGACAAAAAACAAAAAAAGAGGGTCTTGACAAAAAAAACCATAGGACAGCGTATAAGTCTATATAAGAAACTTTTTGTAAACGCCACCCATCGAGAACCATTTGAATCAAGTAATAAGTGATTCAAATGGTTCTGTCAAACGGCACACTATCCAGTTACAATTTGTTTTTTTAACTTCAAAAAAAAAGCCTTTATTTCCATTTTTTTTTGAATTATCTAATTATTAAGTTTAGCATTAATAATTAGACAAAATAGCCTCGACCTTGTCACCTGATAATGAGAAAAAGAAGTCCGGATAAATGCCAATACCTATTACAGGTAGAAGGATAGAGATTGAAACAAACAACTCTCGCGGTCCAAAATCCAAAAAAGGAGAGTTTGAGGCATTAAATAGCTTGTATCCATAAAACATCTGGTGTAACATAGACAATAAATAAACAGGAGTTAATATCGTTCCAATTGCCATGACAAAAGTAATAATTACTTTTGCCAGTAAAAGAAATTTTTGGCTAGTAATTATTCCAAAAAATATTATCAATTCTGCAAAAAAACCGCTCATGCCCGGTAATGCAAGAGAAGCCATTGATGAGATACTGAACATCGTGAATATTTTTGGAACCGAGATAGCCAGTCCTCCCATTTTATCTAGATAAAGAAGACGTATTCTATCATAACTCGTTCCTGCCACGAAAAAAAGCGCAGCACCGATAAATCCATGAGATATTATTTGTAAAAGAGCTCCGTTAAGTCCCGTATCGCTTAGAGAGCAAATTCCTATAACTATAAAACCCATATGAGATACCGAGGAATAGGCTATTCTTTTTTTTAAATTACGTTGACCAGGAGATGTTGAAGCTGCATAAATTATTTGAATTGGTCCTATTATTATCAACCAGGGAGAAACTAGAGAGTGAGCATGGGGTAATAATTCCATATTGATCCGAACCAACCCATATGCTCCCATTTTTAATAAGATTCCGGCTAGAAGCATACAAGTGCTGTAATGTGCCTCTCCATGAGTATCTGGTAACCATGTATGTAGGGGTATAATCGGTAATTTGACAGCAAAAGCAATAAGAAATCCAATATAGAATATTATTTCTAGCGCTAAAGGATATGGTTGATTGGCTGATGTTTCAAAATTTAATGTTGGCTCGTTGGAACCATATAAACAGATACTCAGAATTCCTATTAATAAAAAAAGGGAACCCCCTGCGGTGTATAAAATAAACTTTGTAGCTGAATACAAACGGTGCTTTCCCCCCCACATAAATAGAAGTAGATAAACGGGAATTAATTCTAACTCCCACATGATGAAAAAAAGTAAAAGATCTCGAGAAGAAAACAATCCTATTTGACCACTATACATGGCTAACATCAAGAAATGGAATAATCTGGAATCTCGAGTAACTGGCCAAGCTGCTAAAGTGGCTAAAGTAGTGATAAATCCTGTCAGTAAAATGGGTCCTATAGAAAGTCCATCTATTCCCAATCTACAGTAAAAACCAAAAAAATCGACCCACTTATAATTCTCCGCCAATTGAATTAATAGATCGTCCGGTTGGAAACGATAGCAGAATACGTAGGTCATTAAAAGAAATTCTAACACGCATATACATATAGCATACCACCTAATTACTTTATTTCCTCCCTGAGGCTGAGGCAAAAAGAAAATTAAGGAACCTGCGGATATTGGAAAGACTACAAAGATTGTTAACCACGGCAAAAAATTCGTGATAAAGACAAGATACACTTGGACCAGAAAAACCCGTGCTCAAAACAGAATAGATTTCTATTTTTTTTGTTTCGAGTACGGGTTTTGTCGATAAAAAAGAATGTATTCAAACCATGTTGTGGGAAATGGGTCAATAAGCTAGACCCATGCTTCGAGTTGTTTCATTCCATAAATAAACTCGAACACTCAAAAAATCCGTTGGACAGGCCGATTCACATCTCTTACAGCCGACGCAGTCCTCTGTTCTTGGAGCAGAAGCAATTTGCTTAGCTTTACATCCGTCCCAAGGTATCATTTCTAATACATCCGTGGGACAGGCTCGGACACATTGGGTACACCCTATACATGTATCATAAATCTTTACTGAATGCGACATTGGGTCTATAAATTTTTGAACGTCATAAATTTTGATCTAGTAATTTTATAAATGAATCATATCTTTATATACTAGATGAATCAATAATTGACAAGAATTTTTTGAATCAATTCTGGATTCAATTCTGGATCGAGGCATGTACATGAAAAAGGTGCAAATCCAAAAAAGGGCCAAGAGACTTTCATTTCTTACGTTTTGCCAAAGATAATTATATAGCATACATGCTAATTCTAATTGATGAATATTGGAATTTATATGATTAATACTACTTATTCAACAAATTAGATTGATTGATACGCGTTGATTTTCTGTTACGATAAATTGACGAAACAATAGCCGGTCCAATAGCTGCTTCAGCCGCTGCAATAGCTATAACAAATATTGAGTAAATAGTTCCTTTTAATTGACGACTATCAAAAAAATCAGAAAATGTTACAAAATTTATATTAACTGCATTCAGTAGAAGTTCAAGACACATAAGGGCTCTAACCATATTTTGGCTTGTGATCAATCCATAAATACCTATACAAAATAAATAGGCACTCAAAACAAGTATATGCTCGAGCATCATTGACCAACTCCTTCGCAATTTCGATTTATTTCAATATGAACAAAAATTTAACAGAGTCGATTGACTCAAATATAACAAGTAAAGAAAAAAAGAATATATTGGTAATAGATCGAATAAAAGAAGTTCTATTTTGAATATATTTCAAATTTATACACGAATAATCTTCAAATAGAATTAAAGGAAACTAAATGTGATAAGACAAAGTTTCATTTTGATTACTGCGGCTAGGTCTAAGGCTTTACTATTGTTACTGACGAGCCGTAGCAATTGCGCCTATTAACGCAACTAAAAGAATTATCGAAATGAGTTCAAATGGAAGAAAAAAATCTGTTGATAAACGAATTCCAATTTGTTGACTATTAGTTATCAAATCTTTCTCTATAATCTGGTTTGATCTTGTAGTCCAAATAATCCCATACCATGACGTATCTGGAATAGTAGTAATTAGTAAAAGAAAAATACTTGTACAAATCAGTAAAGTAATCCCACCTCCAACGTTCCAAAGATAAAAAGCGTTGTGATATTCTGAACCATTCATGAACATCACAGCAAATATGATTAAAACGTTTATGGCTCCTACGTAAATAAGGAGTTGTGCGGTAGCTACAAAATAGGAATTTGATAAAATATAGAATAAGGCTATACAAATAAGAACCAATCCCAACGAAAAGGCGGAATAAATTGGGTTGGTAAGCAATACCACCCCTAAACCTAATAATATAAGGCCCAATCCCAGAAATACTAAAAGAAAATCATGTATTGATCCAGGTAAATCCATTTTATGTATAAAGAAGAGAAAAATACATCGAATTTTTTCATGACCTTATTGATGACCCGACCAGGAACAAAAATTTTTTGATACGTTCCTATAATTGAATGAAATCCGAAACGGTGTGAAGTGAAGTAGGTATAGCTATTAGAATGATCTCACTCTTTATCCCAAAAGAGAATTCGACACTCTAAAAAAGATTTCTATCTCGAACTATTTCGAAATAATTACGTATCTATTAAGATATTTTCAATCAAAATTTATAGATTTTGACTCAAAATTAAGTCGCAATTATTACAATCAATCCAATCATAAGTATTTGTAGTCATTTTATTGACCAAACAAAAGGAACGAAACCTCATTTCTTTAGATCAAAACCGAATTTTAGTAATTATTCTTCATCTTTAATCAAGGGTTTACTCCTTTTTCGTTGAGGCAAAGTCGAAATCGTTCGAATTGTATAATCGTCAATTACTGATATTGGTAAACGACCCAAAGCAATTTGATTATAATTCAATTCGTGACGATTATAAGTAGAAAGCTCATATTCTTCAGTCATTGATAAACAATTTGTTGGACAATACTCAACGCAGTTACCACAAAATATACAGATTCCAAAATCAATACTATAATTAAGCAATCGTTTCTTTCGAATATTCGTTTCGAATTGCCAATCAACAACGGGTAAATCTATAGGACATACACGAACACATACCTCACAAGCAATACATTTATCAAATTCAAAATGGATTCGACCGCGGAAACGCTCCGATGTAATTAATTTTTCATAGGGGTATTGAATAGTTACAGGTAAACGATTTACGTGGGATAAGGTAATCATAAAACTTTGACCAATGTACCTTACAGCCCTTATTGTTTGTTGACCATAATTTCGGAACCCAGTCACCATAGGGAGCATATCCTAATTATCTAGGAACAATTTGATGTTTGTTTCTTTCTCTTGTTTGAGACATATAGACTTATAGTATTGTATTACAATGAAAGGAGTTGTGAAGAGGTTGTTAATAATAGATTGCCGAGAGAAATAGGTAAAAGAAATTTCCAGCCAAGATTTAATAATTGATCCATTCTTAGTCTAGGTAAAGTCCATCTTGTTGTGATAAAAATGAACAAGAATAAATAGGTTTTAGCCAATATAATAAAGATACCCGTTGTTGTTCCAAAAACCCCAATCACTTTATTTAGTTCAAAAAGCTCAGGAACATAAATGTACGGAATAGAAATATTCCAACCGCCCAAGTAAAGAACTGTTACAAATAATGACGAAACTAATAGGTTTAGATAGGAAGCAACATAAAATAAACCAAATTTGATACCCGAATATTCGGTTTGATAACCGGCTACTAATTCTTCTTCTGCTTCTGGTAAGTCAAAAGGCAATCTCTCGCATTCTGCTAGAGAAGAAATTAGAAAAACAATAAACCCTATAGGTTGCCGCCACAAATTCCATCCCCAAAGACCATATTTTGATTGTGCCTCAACTATATCAACTGTACTTAAACTATTAGATAATTATAGTCGATGAGAACATAACTGTTCTCACCGCTATTCCAGAACCATACATGAGATTTTCACCTCATATGGCTCCTCGAGGGTCATAAATAAATCTAAGGACCAAATCATATTTTCTTTATTTTTATACGTTTGTCAGATAGGTTAGTTTGTAGAATAGGTAGGATCACAATGTCCTCTAATTAGACCAATGGAATTCTGTCTGTTATTGTTATAACAATAAATAAAGATAAAGTACTTCTGAATTGATCTCATCCTTTAAGAATTTCAGTTTTTCCTTGTTGAGTAATAACTTCCGTATTTCAATCAAATACTCCTTGTGGATGTGTAGAAATATTAATACATCTTTCAACCCAACTTTGTTTTGATTCCGAAAAAGAATTATACATACCATTAATTTCTAAATTATGGTATAAATTATATCTATACTATATGATAAAGAAAAAATAAAAGGATCATTTTTATTGTTAGAGTTCTTTTTTGTTTTGTTCGTATTCTTTTTTCTTTTCTGAGAAAAAATGGACTTAAAAAAGTAAAGGGTTATTTCGTGTGTGATAGTTTTTTTTATAATCGGTGGATAGGAACATACTCTGGATCGGAATTGTGGGGAGTACTACTTGATCATTTCTACGAATTTAAAGCCCCAATTATTATTCTTTTTATTTTATATTATGTAAAAATGAACTTTGGAATTATTTACATAATCTCCATTACTAATTACTAATCCGTTACCTATCTTGGTGTTTCTAACCAATCCACCCATTTTTGCGCAATCCCCCGTTATCGTTATGGTAATACATGTCTGGTAATACATGCCAACGATAGTAAAACGTCAATACGGTTGATCATTTGAACCCCGCTTCAAGCCAGGATGACTAATCAACCAATCTTGGGGTAAAAAATATATTCTTTTTTTTCCGCTTTCCTCTTATTATTGTACCTAGGAAATGAGACTGATTCTTTTTACTGCGAATTTAGAAGCTGTTTTCTTTCACTCATATAACTATCCGATTTAGATCATACACTTTCAATTTAATGATAAATATAAAAAAAAAATATATCCATTATAATTAATTTCGCCTATTCTTTCATATTTTCTTAGCAATAACAATAAAGGCGTAGAGAAAAGTTTATGTTTCAACGACTCGCACGTAGAGATATTGATAACACACATAAAGTTAATGGTATTTCATAACTAATCGATTGAGCAGCGGCTCGTAGACCACCTAAAAAAGAATATTTATTATTTGATCCATATCCTGACATAAGAAGTCCGATGGGAGCAATACTTGAAATGGCAATCCATAAAAAAACACCAATCTTTAGATCAGCTAAAACTAGGTGATAGCCAAAAGGAATTACTGAATAGCTTAGTAGAATTGATATGACTGCTATGGATGGTCCAATGCTGAATAAACGAGTATCTCCCCGAAATGGAAGAAGATTCTCTTTCAAAAGTAGTTTTATCCCATCTGCTAGAGCTTGAAGAACTCCTAAAGGACCAGCATATTCGGGTCCAATACGTTGTTGCACTCCTGCGGCTATTTCTCTTTCTAACCACACAATTACTAGTACCCCTATTGTTATTCCCAATACAAGAGTCAAAATAGGAACAAGCATCCATATAATGTTATATATCTCTTTTAAGGATTCTAATCCCGAAAAAGAATGAATATCTTGTATTTCTGATGTATCAAGTATCATTTCAACGATCAACTTCCCCCATAATGATATCGATGCTACCTAGTATTGTCATAATATCAGCCAATTTCATTCTTTTAACTAACTGAGGAAGAATTTGCAAATTAATAAACCCCGGTGGACGAATTTTCCATCTCCAAGGAAAACCACTCTGGTCCCCTATCAAAAAAATTCCCAATTCTCCCTTTGGTGCTTCGACTCTCACATAAAGTTCTTGTTTCGGCAATTCAAAAGTAGGAGAGGTTTTTTTACTAATGAATCGATATTCAAAATCATTCCAGTTTGGATTCCTCTCTCTATCAAAACATCGGGTTTCTAAATTCTCATAGGGCCCTCCCGGAATTCTTTCCAGAGCTTGTTGAATAATTTTTATGGATTCCTTCATTTCACTGATTCGGACTAAATAACGAGCTAATGAATCGCCTTCTTTTTGCCACGGGACTTCCCAATCAAATTCGTTGTAACATTCATAATGATCAACTTTGCGAAGATCCCACTGTATTCCAGAAGCTCGTAGCATTGGTCCTGATAAACCCCAATTTATTGCTTCCTCTGCACTAATAATACCTACTGCTTCAACTCGTTCTAAAAAAATAGGATTTCGCGTAATAAGGTTTTGATATTCAGCGGCCCCTGTTAAAAAATAATCGCAGAAATCCAAACATTTATCTATCCATCCATGAGGTAGATCGGCCACTACTCCTCCGATACGAAAAAAATTATGCATCATTCTCATCCCAGTGGCAGCTTCGAATAGATCATATACTAATTCCCTTTCTCTGAAAATATAGAAGAAAGGGGTTTGCGCACCAATATCTGCCATAAAAGGGCCCAGCCATAACAGATGAGAAGCTATACGACTCAACTCCAACATAATTACTCTGATATGGCTAGCTCTTTTTGGTATTTGAATATTTCCTAGTCGTTCTGGTCCATTTACGGTTATTGCTTCTGTAAACATCGTAGCTAAATAATCCCAACGTGTTACATAGGGCAGATATTGTATAATTGTTCGGTTTTCCGCAATTTTTTCCATCCCTCTGTGTAAATAACCTAATATTGGTTCACAGTCAATAATATCTTCACCATCTAGAGTAACAATGAGTCGAAGAACACCATGCATTGATGGATGGTGCGGGCCCATATTGACTATCATGAGGTCTTGTCTTGGAGATGATACATTCATAGGTTTTTCCTCAATTCATTCTTCCATACCTTACTGAAAACGAAAAGAAGCTCATCAAAATGCCCGATCTAATAATAAAAAAAAATCAGATAATTCAAAAATGATTTTTCAAATTAACGCGTTTTTGGTTCCCGAATATCCAACTGCCTAATTAATTGTTTATAATGTACTTCATTTTTCTTTGACAAATAAGCCAGCAGCCGTTGGCGTTTTCCTATAATTTTCCGGAGGCCTCTCTGAGATAAATAGTCTTTTCTATGCAATTCCAAATGTGAAGTAATTCTTCGGATCTTATTAGTAAAACTCAATACTTGAAATTCAACGGATCCCTTGTTTTTGTTTTTTTCTTTTTCGTCTTGTGAAATAAATGAGAATGCATTTTTGGCCATAAAATGAAATCGTCTCCCCTACTTAAATATAAATTCAATATAATATATATATATATATATATTTTTATTCATCAGTAATAATAATGCCGATTCCTTTTTCATTTTGTATACCCGACAATCTTCATTTCCGTATGAATTTATAATTTTATCCAATTGTTTTTATGGGCATAGGGATCCAAACAGATAATCTATTTCTACACTTAGAAAAAAACAAAATTTATATCTAAGATTCGAATCATAAGATTCCGTTGATTCCTTTTTAGATCTAATTGATATGTCATTAAATTAATAAATTAATGATATGAATAGAATGAAAAACAATACATGTGTGCATCTTTTTGTTTTCATGTATCAACTAAAATATGTTATGGAATATATGAAAAACGTATCGTTAAAGGGTTTTTAATCGTGGATACATATGTATTCTTACCATATTGAAACGACTTCCATTATTGATATCAAACCAATAGCGATTCATACAAGCTAAATCTTCTAATCGATAATTGGGCCAAAAAACGAGTTTGAATTGAATTAGTTTCTTTTTTTTTTTTTTATCTCTATAAAGATCTTTGTTTTTATTTGAAACGTTACCGCAGGTTTTAATGTTATTTCCATTGCAAAATTCTGTATTTATCTGATGAATACCTTGGCTATTCTTCGAATTAAAAGAAATTAGAATTCCGAATTCTCTACGACGTTGAGATAAAAAAGTATTTTCAGGAACAAACAAATCATCAAGATTTTTGTTTTTATTTCCAGTGTTCCTTTTCTGTTTTGCAATGCACTCATCAAAATTCGTCTTATCAACACAGCCCTTTTCTTGATGTCTTGGATTCATTTTGTGCTTACTCTTATGACCCAATGAAATATTTATGGTTTGGTACATAAGAAACTGTCCGACATTTTTTACAGCCAGACGAACTGGTTCGATAATCAATATTCCTTTTTTCAGAAATTCTGTAAGGCTCAAATTGTTCTGAATCAGTAGAATATCGAGATTCATTTCTCTCCTTTGAATAGAGGATATAGCAATCTCGTTTGGATTTATCAGTCTAAGAAGGAGACAAAATACTTTGATATTATGGAGTACTCTTTGATTTACAGAAGCATTCCATCGTAATTGAAAACAGAAATACTTTTTTAGTAGGAAATCAAGCTCGGCTTCCGTAGAACTTTTGTATTTTTTTTTTTTTTTCGTGTCTGATCCCTCAAAATATTCTTCAAGACCTTTTTCTTGATTTAAGCGAATTGATTCAAGATCCACTTGTCTCTCAGATTCTTTTTCTGTTTCATTTTTATTCTTGACTTCAATACTTTTTTTTTCATTCGAAAATGATAATATAAAAGTATCTCTTTTTTTCTTTTTATTTACCTTCTTTTTTTCAAAAACATTTTCATTTTCATTCAAATCAAAAAGAAGTAATTTGATTGGTATGGCTCCGTGGGTTTTCTTATATGCATTGTAAAGTATCAAAATTTGTGGGAAGAACCAAAGTTCCAAATTCAATATAGAATGACTTAATTTTCTTTCATTCATTTCCATCCAATCAAAAAGGTTTTTTGGGGGGTATGCGTTGATTTCTTCATCTTGATGAAGCATGAGATAAAAAAGACTTTTCTTATCAATTTTATTAATTATTTGATAATTATTAGACACAGTCTTCGTCTTTTTATTCCTTTTGGTTACGGTATCAATCCAAAATTCAATATCCATCTTGTTTCTAAGACAAAAATGGAGAATTCTCCAATCAAAATATTTTCTAGCCGGGTTTTTATCTATATCCACAATCTCATCTTCTCCCAGATAGTTATTCATAGGAACATTTCCTGGCAGATAAACAGATTTGCGTTTATATGTCTTGTAATTGTTATATGTCTTGTAATTATACAAAAAAAAAATCCCTTGGTTCTTTTTTTCCTTTAATATAAATCTAAAAATATATGAGTCCTTCGGATCTTCATAATTAATAGATTTATATGCTAAAAGATCATATCTATAGTGTTTTTTAAAATTCTTTTTTTGATTTAGTAATGACTCTGCTTCAAAATTCTTTTTTTTTTCGTACTGAATTAATTGGTCTTTTTCATATGAATCGCTTTTTTTAAAATTCTTGTTTTCAGCTATACATCCTTGATTAACAATATTTCGCCATTTTTGTGGTACTAATCTAGACCATCTTATCTGAGATAAATCGTGTTGATAATGATCAGCTTTTAACCAGTTTTTCCATTGATTCATGGTGGAAGTAATCGGCTTTTTATGTCTTAATTTAGAATGAAATATCCCTTGTACTTCAAAATAATCCTTTATTTTCTTTTTAATTTGATTTTTAAGAAAAATAGTTGTTTCATGATCATAATATTGAAGAGCGGATCTTAGCTTAGATAAGTTAAGAAATTGGTTTTGTGATAATTTGTAAAATACATATGCTTGTGACAAAGAGGATAAGTCACGAAAAATCCTTGTTTTCTTATTCCTAATGTTAGGAAGTGACTTTTTTATATTCGAAATAAAGTGAATTGTATTTTGATTTACTTTCTCAATATCAGCTTTTTCTTGATTTTCGTCATTGTTATAGATGTATTTGTCAATAAGGTTTCTAGCTGATTCAAAAAAAAGTTCTGCATTGATTATGGGAATTTGAATGATAGATAGAAAGATATCTATGTATATTTTCTCAATAAAAATTTTTCTAAAATAATGGAATTTACGGATTACTCGAGCATTTCTTCTTTTTAGTATCTTTTTTAATGATCCGAATCTTTTCGTACCATAAGTTATTTTGTTAAGACTCTTTTTTTTCTTTGAGATCACTTTCTTCTCTTTTTTTTTTTTTATTTGATTTATGATTGTCCTTTTTTTATTAGTCAAATCTTGCATTGTTGCTTCGGCCAGTGAAGAATTTGTCCACCCCATAGGTATAATTTGAATCGAGGATTCATGAATCGTTCTTTTATTGGTTATAAAATATTTTTTAGTTTCATTCAATTCATCTAATCCGCTAAATACTAATAGAATAGTGATTAGTTCTTTTATTTGTTCTTTTAAAAATAAAAAGAAAAATGGACTTTTTTTTTTGATAACTCTTTTTTTTCTTTCTTTTGATTTTGTGAAATTTAGAGAAAACTTTGTTCTTTTTTTTAAAATACTTCTAACTAGAAAATACTTTTTTGTAAACTTTCTAACCTTTTCTTCGAGTTTTTTACAAATGGGTTTAAAATCAAAAAGAGAAGTTCTTCTTTTGGTAGAACCAAAAGGAAATTCAGTTTCCATCCCAAAAACTGTTAAAAAGCAAAAATTCTTTTTTTTCCCTTTCTTCTCGTTCATTGGATCCTTTTGAGGGCATTGTAGCTTAGCTCTATGCCAAGGTTTCAGGCGAAAAGGGAATAGGATTTTTATCTGAATACCCTCTGTTAACCAGTTTTTCGGAAATTCTTTTTCGGATAATTGAACTCCATTATAGGTGCATTTAACGTGCATTTCCTTATTCCAATCTTTTAAATCCTCATACCATTCTGGAAATTGAAATAATAGTGTACGAATGGTATTTTTAGCTATTATGAATAAAGGTAAGATAATATATTTTCTAAGAATGGATTGGATTACTAGCAAAGAGCCTCTTATTACGTGAGCAAATAGAATGCTATCCCAGGCTTCTGCTATTTCTACCCGTGCTTTTTCCTCCCTTTTGTCTTTCTCTTTTTTCTTACTTTCTTGTGTCCTTTCTTCAGTATAATCTGAAATCACAAATTCTCTGTTTTTACATATCAAATTGATAAACATTATTTTCATCATCTGCGAGATATCAAAAGAAAATAAAAGGGGTTTGTCTAGTCGATCCAAAAAAAGAGGAGAATGTATATTTGGTTGAAAGATTTCCCAAGTAATTGTTTTACGTCTTTGAGGTCGCATGGAGCCCTTTATTATGTCACGACGAAAGTCTGGTTGTTGTGAATAACGTATTAAAGCTATTTCTCTTTCTACTGGCTTAACATTAGGATTGTTGTCCCCATGATTAGCATTAGGATTAATAGTATCTTTCGTATTATTGTACGTATCTCTATTCTCTGTAAAAATTATTACACGTTTGGATTTTCTTGAACGAATTTCATAATCCTTTACCGCAATTTCTTCATGTTCTCTTTCTTGTTGTTCCAACTCGTTAATTAATTTGTATGACCATCGAGGAACTT